TGGTCTAACAGAAACAATTCGAGGGTTTCAACTGATTCTTTCCGGAGAATTAGATGGTCTTCCGGAACAGGCCTTTTATTTAGTGGGGAATATCGACGAAGCTACCGCGAAGGCTATGAACTTAGATGAGGAGAGCAAATTGAAGAAATGAACTTAAATCTATGTGTACTGACTCCTAATCGAATTGTTTGGGATTCCGAAGTGAAAGAAATCATTTTATCAACGAATAGTGGGCAAATTGGTGTATTACCAAATCACGCGCCTATTGCCACAGCTGTCGATATAGGCATTTTGAGAATACGTCTTAACGACCAATGGTTAACCGTAGCTCTGATGGGCGGTTTCGCGAGAATCGGGAATAATGAAATAACCATTTTAGTAAATGATGCAGAGAGGGGCAGTGACATTGATCCACAAGAAGCTCAGCAAACTCTTGAACTCGCTCAAGCTAACTTGAGTAACGCGGAAGGCAAAAGACAAACAATTGAGGCAAGTTTAGCGCTCCGACGAGCGAGGACGCGAGTAGAAGCTGTCAATGTAATTTAACAGCTCATTGTTGGTGCGTCCGAATAACAAAAATTGGAAAGAAATTCAAAATGAAGTCTAAGTAGTGGGGTATCAAAAAGATACAAAAAGAAGCAAAAAAGAAGGTGGGTAAAAATACTTAGTAGATAGCGCAGGCAGTGGCATCTACTAAGTTCTACCTACTATTGGATTTGAACCAATGACTCCTGCCGTATGAAAGCAATACTCTAACCACTGAGTTAAGTAGGTTCGTTATCATCATAAAGAGAAGCAAAGGGAACCTGTCACATTGATAGATTATAGATGGAATCTTATTTCGAAGCAAGACCCATCTTTGGTAGGAAACAGATCAGAGAGCTATCATGCGGGATCATGCACTATTCACCTTGACAAGAAATTCGATATGTGATAAAATATTTATCACAAATACAAGGGCTATAGCTCAGTCGGTAGAGCAACTCGTTTACACGCGCGCCAATGTTTTTTCAGAAAAGTCCATCATGTAATCAAGAGAATTTCTCTTACTAAAAATAAATGTCTTACTCCATGGATTCAAGAGAACAATAGCCTGACAACTAGTTGATGGGTCCAATCGAAGTTCCAAATTAGGTACCAAATAGAACCCATCATTGATTTGATAATTGATAAGGTGAATACCCAGTCCATTCAATGCTAGGCATAATTGAGTATAAGGACCTCAAAAAAATCTCTTTTCGTCCTATGAACTTTAAGGTGTATGAAGTTTCATTTTTGATGCTTTGGGCAGGGCGGGAGAGACTCGATAACTTAGGTTGATCTAGGCCGAAGGCAGACCTACGTCAAGATAACTCTTTTTTGAAACACTTTGGTATTGCTACTGAATGAATGAATCAGAGCACGCGGAGCCATCCCATTATCTTTCTGTTCAGAAAAAGGATGGCAGACTCGCGGATATTTATATCCGTTGAGGAAAGAGCCCAATGCAAAAAAAAATGCATGTTGGGTCTTTGAAACAGTTCGAATCAGTTCGATAATAAGAAGTTTGATCTGTTTTACCGAGAAGGTCTACGGTTCGAGTCCGTATAGCCCTAATTTTTTTGAATGTTCGTTTTAAAATGGAAAACTTTCCATAGTCTCGCTTTTTTTCCTCATTCTTTTTTCGAGCTGGCCGGTTGATTTTGGTTCAATTGACCGGCTGCCAATTTTAGACAGGATAAATGACTTATTCCTTTATTTAATTCATGAATTCTCGTGGGTTAATTACCTATAAAAAATTTCTGTTTTCTTACCCATGATCAAAGAGTTAGCAATACTATTGGGTATACCCAAGAAAAGTACGCCCGTTTTTGAAGTAAAAAAAAAGATGAAAATGGGCTCGGCTAATATACTCAAATCCAATTGCTCGCCATTCAAAATTCAAATTCTATTCTACTACCTTGACTTTATCCAAGAAGATTCGGAATCCGTTTGCACTTAGACGAGTTGGGAATTCCCCGACTTATCCACCTTTTTGCGGAAGAACAGTCGGAGCTCATTGGTTCAGAGAGAATTCATGGATTGGATCCGAAATCCAAAATTTTGGGGCGCATAGAAACACATGTGTTGTTTGTTATGTGGAAAGGTTGCCCCAATTCAACGCATTGAATCCAATCTAGTAAGTCTTGTACAGGAAGAGAGAATCAAATAAATAGGTCAATCCACTCTGTTTCCCTATCAAATCAATCAATAGACGAAAAAGTATTTGAACTCGGATCTTTTTGTATTTTGTTTTTTATTTTTATAAAATGAAAAATAGAGAAGAGAGAAAAAACGAAAAGACTCATTAAAATAAAATATAGAATCGAAATTCTAAGACATTAAGAAATTGGACTATTTGAATTAGAATATCCAATAGATATCCAATAATTTGTTTATACCCTTTCTTGAGAGAGAGCCCCGCGCTCCCCGAAAGAAGGAGTTTTTTTGTATACGAATAGGATATGGGGGCGCTAACCTA